TAATAATTCTGTAAAGCTTCCGCATAATTTCCTTCGGATTGAGCCGACATCCGTTACGGTCGTCATTCGATTCAAAGAATCTCCGTTTCAGAACCGTACATGAGATTTCCATCTCATACGGCTCCTCCTTTATGTGCATAATGATAATAATACATGGAATCAAAAAGACTGAAATATTCTCATTATAAACTAAGCGGGGCTGGTGTTTTTACAAGAAATCTCTAGCCAACCTTCTTGTAGAAGATCTTTCCTTAACATCAAGCATGTTGGTATTAGATAAAAAAAGTTACTCCAACAATTTCTTTGTCTTCAACGCCCTTTAATTTGCAGGAATTAGTCACTTCAACAGTCTTCGATGGTTATACGGGTATCCAAAATACGAACGAGATGGATGTTTGTTGTCCCAACCATTGTTAGTCCCGATCCTGATAAGGAAAAGGGATAATTTATAACAAAGTTTTCGTGTGTTGATTCCTAGGAGTAGTGCTTCTTCCCCTATGCCCCCTATTGGTACTAGTGGAGTAGGGTTGACCTAACCCATAGGTGTAACCTTTCGCTCAATACTCTAGAATCGACAATTGAAGCATCTGAGGCTGCATTAATCGGGGATACACGACAGAAGGCGTTGTTTTATTTACAAACTTCACCTTCAACAAGCGTAGATTTATTTCCATAATTTTTTTCTTCCTATCCCGAATAATGTTGTCTTTCTCTTAAGACTGAGAGCGGTAAAAATATAAAAAAAAAATAATCAAATCGCACCATCTCTGTAATAGGTGAATGCCTCTTTTTCTCCCGAAGTTGTCGGAATTATTCGTAATAAGATATTGGCTACAATTGAAAAGGTTTTATCAATAAAATTTCCATTTATCCCAGATCTAGACATAGGTGTATTAATTCTATAATTTATTTTAATTCCCTTTCGTGAGAAAACGATCCCACAAACAAAGGAATTGTGCAGTACGAAATAACATAAAAACGGATTCATTAAAATAAAAAGAAAGACCTTTTACTCAAATTGTTTCTTTTTGACAGGAATCAATAAAAAAAAATCCGGGGGCGGTTCATGAATTTGGAATAAATTTATGGGTTAAGAAGTTGGAGTAAAGAGTTGTTGTTGAAAAATCTAAAACTGGAAAGGAATTTTATAATTTTTATGAAAATTGAATAATAGTGTAAACTAAATAGAATCATGATTTAAAGGTATCCATTAAACACAGTCTAAAAAAAATATATCGATCATTGGATTCGTTTCAATTGAGTGATTTAATCCGGTATAAATATTAGAAAGGGCGGAAACACCATCTTCGCAAACATGAATAGATATATATCCTTATTTTACAATTTTTGGATTTATCTTTATCCCCAGCCTCGGAGGAAGGATTTTTCTTTGATGAAAAGTTTTCTATTTTTAGAGTTAAAATTGAATGTACATACCTATCCAAAATAATATGAATGACTCACTATTCACTCGGTTTTTGGGCCATAATCATTATGTGGGAGAGATGGCCGAGTGGTTCAAGGCGTAGCATTGGAACTGCTATGTAGACTTTTGTTTACCGAGGGTTCGAATCCCTCTCTTTCCGTACTCGTCAACTGATTCACCAATGTTACTGACTGCAATGCATCAAATAAGAATGGATACTCCAACAGTTAGACCTTTCTTTGATATAGATTATCTATCCCTACCCCGAATTTCTGTGGTACGAAAAATACTGGACAAAATCGACAAGGAATGAAAATACCCTACCGATCTATGATACATGAATAAGAGAAAAATCCCCAGATGAAACCCCTTACCTTACTTACCCCCGGTCCCTTTACTTAAGCCAAAACTAAGGGGGCAAAATTGCCCGAACCCTTGTTATTTTAGTTAGGGTTAAGTCTGACGAGAGTAATATTCTACAACTAGCAATTCGTTTATTTTCAAACCGACCCATTTACTATCTATTATTTGATTGACTAATCCTTCATATTGGAATGGGTGAAGAGTCAAATGTTTTGGTAATTCCTCACGGGGGGGTGAATCAAGATAATTTTGAATCAGAGCCCTGGATTTTTGCTCATCCCTCACTGTAATAATATCTCGGGGTTTGCAGCGATAACTTGGTATATCTACTATACGACCATTAACTAAAATATGTCTGTGGTTAACTAATTGGCGGGCTTGAGGAATAGTCGAAGCCATACCTAATCGAAAAAGGATGTTATCTAAACGCATTTCAAGTAATTGTAGTAAAACCTGACCTGTTGATCCTTTGGCTTTTCCGGCGATCCGAACGTATTTAAGTAATTGTTGTTCTGTAAGACCATAATGAAAGCGCAATTTTTGTTTTTCTTCTAAACGAATACGGTATTGAGATTTTTTGCCGGGGCGCGATTGGTTTCTAAGATCGCTTCCGGTTCTAGGCTTTTTACTAGTTAGCCCCGGTAAAGCCCCCAGACGACGGATTTTTTTGAAACGAGGTCCTCTGTAACGCGACATAAAGACTCCTTATTTTTTATGAAATTTCATAAAACAAAATTAAAACTAAACTAAAATATGATAAATTAAGCGAAATTTACTGAAGTATTACAAAGAATAAATAATTAGAGGAATTGTATCAATATCCGTACCTTAATTGTATATAAATAATTGTATTATATAAATAAAAAGAATTTTAAATAATAAAAATTTAGGGTTCTTTTCTTATCTTAATTGATTTGTTCTACAGAGACCGAACTCCTCCAATCCAATTTTTATTCATAATTGGAAGTTCCTACGAAATAATAGAAATAGATCAGTGACCTTTGGGAAAAGGGAAAGAAGTTTTTCACTTTGATTTCACATTATCCATTAAATTATGTAAAAAATCAAACAAATGTAGAAAAGCCGGCTATCGGAATCGAACCGATGACCATCGCATTACAAATGCGATGCTCTAACCTCTGAGCTAAGCGGGCTCGCATAACATAAATTGTACACATATACTAATTTAGTAAACTACTGAGATATTAATTGTTCATTCTTAGCTATTTCATAAGAAATATTATTTATATAAATATAAAAATAAATATATAAAATATATATAAAGAATATTTCCAAAAATATTGGATATTTGAATATTAAATTTCGATCTATTTCTCAAATATATGTTTATCGATAATTAATATCTTAATTAGCTTAATTAAATAGTAAGATTTTTTTTTTACTATTCTATAGTACTATGTTTTTTTGATATTTTATTATATTTCATATATATTATATATGAAATATATTTTCATTTTTTTATATATTTTATTTAGAATTATCTTCTAATTATAAATTAACGGAATGATTGTTTATAGCCATTTTATTAGTTATGGCTAGTAATTAAATTTAAAATTAATAATACTCAAATTTTCCTTTTTTTTGTTATGTTATAGAGGGTCTGCCCTAAGAAAAGGATAAGAATAAAATGAAAGATAAAAGTGTAATTCAGATCATAATGAAACACTCCTCTGGTTTCATTCGAAAAGGTGAAAGCTAAGATGAAAAAAAAAAAGAATCGACCGTTCAAGTATTAAAAATTACACGGATAGAAATAGGGGCATATCTAAGTATAATAAATATATTATATATAGTATAATATATATGTTATGCGGTATATATCTATATTGAATTTCTGATATAGAAATGTGATATAGAAATGATAGAATCATTTCTGATTGGACCAAATACTGGTCTCCGATAGAGATCAAAGAAAATAGACAAGAAATCAAATAGTAGAAAACACTTTTCAATATAGGAACCGGTATCTAATGAATTCAACGGTTCCAGCATAATATAAACGAAAGAAAAAAGGGTGACGGCATCATAATGTGATCCTAATCACAAAACAAAAAAGGGGATATGGCGAAATTGGTAGACGCTACGGACTTAATTGGATTGAGCCTTGGTATGGAAACCTACCAAGTGAGAACTTTCAAATTCAGAGAAACCCTGGAATTAAAAATGGGCGATCCTGAGCCAAATCCTGTTTTATTAAAACAAACAAGGGTTTCATAAACCGAGAATAAAAAAGGATAGGTGCAGAGACTCAATGGAAGCTGTTCTAACAAATGGAGTTGGCTGCATTGTGTTAGTAAAGGAATCCTTACATCGAAACTTCCGAAAGGATGAAGGATAAACCTATATGCATACGTATAGTACTGCAATACTATCTCCAAATGATTAATGACGGCCCGAATCTTTATTTTTTTATATTTATATGAAAAATGAAAGAATTGTTGTGAATCGATTAAAAATTGAAAAAAGAATCGAATATTCATTGATCAAATCATTCACTCCATAATAGTCTGATAGATCTTTTTAAGAATTGATTAATCGGACGAGAATAAAGATAGAGTCCCATTATACATGTCAATATCGACAACAATGAAATTTATAGTAAGAGGAAAATCCGTCGACTTTAGAAATCGTGAGGGTTCAAGTCCCTCTATCCCCAAAACGAAACGGTTGACTCGCTAATTATTTATCTTTTATCATTTTGTTAGCGATTCAAAATTCGTTATGTTTCTCATTCATTCTACTCTTTCACAAACGGATCTGAGCGGAAATTTTTTTCTTATCACAAGCCTCATGTGTTATATATATGATACACGTACAAACGAACATCTTTGAGCAAGGAATCCCCATTTAAAATTTAAATTGAATAATTAACAATATATATCATTATTTGTACTGAAACTTAGAATTTTTTTTTTGAAGATCCAAGAAATTCTATACAGGGCCTGTATAATACTTTGTAATACTTTTTTCGTTTTTCTAATTGACATAGACCCAAGTCCTATATTAAAATAAAATGAGGATGATGCGATGTGTCGTGACTGGTCGGGATAGCTCAGCTGGTAGAGCAGAGGACTGAAAATCCTCGTGTCACCAGTTCAAATCTGGTTCCTGGCACATGAGTAATTTGTATGAGTATACATTCTACAAATTAATTGATATGGGTCAACATACATATTCATTATATAGTATA